CTCCTTACCTCCAAGTAATTTATTTTTACACTTATAGAATAACCGATAAAGTAGAACGAATAATAAGAAAATTGGTTTCTATGAAACCTATTAGGCTCAGACCAAAAATGAAAATAATATTGCCAGAAATAGACAAGGTAAGATTTCAATTTCTTCATAAAAAGATCAGTCCCTTTTGATGCTAGAATAGCTTTACCTTGATATCGAAGATAGTGCATGAGAGGATCTGTGAAGATCCATAAAGTTTTCTTAAAAAAAACATGATGCACTATTCTAAAATGTTCTATTTTTCCATAGAAGTAAATTCTTTCAAGAAAGCTTATAAAAGATCTTAATCGTAAACAAGACGATTTTTTATGAAAAAACAGGAATAAAAACTCATATTCTGATACATAAGAATTATATAAGAAACGAGAGAGTCTTATATTTTCTTTTGAGAATATAGAAACCGATTTCTTTGAAATAATGATACTATTCGAATTAGAATGATCGAAGAGAAAAAATCGTAATAAATGCAAAGAAGAAATATCTTGGATCCAGCATTGAAGTATTTGAACTAAGATTTCAAAATGGACAGGATAAGGTATTAATATATCCAATACATTATTTAAATAATAAAATTTGTCCTCTAAAAAAGAAAATATTGAATGAATAGATCGTAAATCTTGCAATTTTGATATTTTTTTTTTAGAGGAGGAAAATAAAAATCTAAAGGAGAATGGAATTTCTACAACAAAACCAAAACCCTCAGATATCATCTGAGAAAAAAAATGAGCATAAAAAAAGCGGTTGTACTCATTAATTTGATTTTGGTTACAGTTTTGAATAACCGAATTCATCAAAAAATTCGATTGATAGATTCGAATAATTAAGCGTTTCACAAGTATTAAACTAGATTTAATATCATAGCTAATCAGTTTATGATAACTAATGAGTTTTTTAACAGATTCGATAGAACCATTGAAACCATAATTATAAACAAATGCATAAGTATACTCTTGAAAAAGAAGCGGATATAAGCATTGTTGTTGACGAAATTTAGATTTTTCTAAAGAATTTGAAAATTCTTCCATTTAAATTTCTACTTGAACCAGAAGAAATAAGCCTTTTCTGGGTTTATCAAATGATACACAGTGCAATATGGTCAGAACAGAGTTTTTCTTATTTATTTAGATATACATATATATCTATACTCTGGAAAAGAAATGAGAAAGCCAGTTCTATTAATCCTAATAATAGAAAGATATTTTCTTTCCCTTTTTCTATCCAATTAATTTATTAATTTTTTCGGATTTTCAAAAGAAAGGTTATAATCTTTTATTTTTGCAACCCAATTGCTCTTTTGATTTTGGAATCTATCTTTTTTATCAATATAAAGTTCCTTCTACACATCCATCTACAATTCAAAATAAAGAATAATTAGGATTCATTTTTTGAATGAATCAGATCAAAAGTTCAATAATAAAAGAACTTATCCATCTTTTTCCGAATTCGGTACTAATATATTTTTAACATCTAATTAGATCGGAAAATGGTTCTAATAAAGATAAAGAACATAAGCTCGTTTCTTTTTTATTTGATCAGAATTGGAGCCATCAGGCTCTATCCATTTATTCAATAGACTCAGCTAAATTTCATAAATTCCTTTTTTAAACTCAAAACAATTTTTTAGAACTATAACTTTAATGATTGGATAAGGTCCAAAAAAATTCTACTTTTATTTATTTTCTAATAATAAAAATAAATAAAAAAATTTTTTTTATTTATATTTAATAGTAAATTAAGTTAAAAGAATTAAAGAATAAAATCTTTTTTATTACGACATGCTGTTTTTTCCTATTCATTACCTTTGAGGATCAGTCGCGGTCTTATAGACTCTACCAAAAGTCTGGACGAATTTTTTTCTTCATCCAAATGTGTAAAAGATCATAGTCGCACTTAAAAGCCGAGTACTCTACCATTGAGTTAGCAACCCAGATAAATTAATAAGACAGATATATATGATCGAAATCAAAAATAAAATCAATTTTATTGCACGACTCTGTTAAAACGATAAATTAACAACAGAGAAATAACAAATTCGATAAAAAAAATCTCAATTCAATTACTAATACTAAAATTGAGAAAATCGAAACCCATTCCAAATCAAAATGAAAAAATAATGAAAAATCACCTAAATTTTGATCAAATTAAGAAGAAGAAAAAGATGTCTTGATGAATGAAAGTGAAACCTACTGCTCGAGTAAAAAAAAAAGAGAACAGAATAAATAGATCTATATGATCTATCTATAGATCAAAATCTATTTGATCAATACAATATTGTATTGATCAAATAGATTTTGTCAATAGGAAAAAAACTGAAAAAAATAAATGATAAAAAATACTAAGAAAGATAGATATGGAAAATTCTATCTTTTTTTCTAAAAAAGAAGGATTCTTTTCTAATCTTTAGAATTTTCTTTTTTGAATTTGTCGAATTCATAAAAAACAGAATAAAATATCGAGAATTTATGATAGAATTCTCGTCTTTTTTAAGAAAGAACGATATTAAATTATATATATTGTTTAGATTTAGATATATATTGTTTAGATTTAGATTATATATATTGTCAAAATAAATAAGATCCTTCATGTTGTTTATACCAAACTCCTTCAGAAGTATGCATATCACTTGGATAAAAAAGTTCTTAAATTTAAGAAGATAGAATTTTTTTTCATTTTAGATCTTCTCCAAATGAGAAATCATTTCTACTCAATTTGATTCTGTTAATTCTTCTGATTATGCCGATTCTTTATTCTTTAGTAGAAATTTTATTCTCTTCCATAAAATCCCAATATTTAAGAATCTCATTGAGATCAGCAGGAGTAAAGTTTTTTTAAGAGTCTCATAAGGATCCTCATAGGGATCAGTAGAAACTATATTGTCATCCCAAGTACTAAGAATCTCATAGGAATCAGTAGAAGTTATAATGTCATCCATAGGATTCCAAGTAGCGGAATGAATCAAAGATTCGATCGAAACTCTCCATTGGTAAATGAAATACACAATGTTGACAAATATCTTTGTTTTTTTGCGCATATTTTTTGTAAATGGATGTCTCCCAATTTTCACAATAAGTCTCTAAATGAGCGTATGGCCCAAACACATCCAGAGGATCTAGTTGATCCTCTGGCTCCTCTGCCTTAAGATTATTTTGATATTCCGAATTTATATACTCTATATTATAACTTTTGGGATAGAATTAATAGCTTTCAAAGAATTCGTAGAGAGCTTGGAAGATCCCATAAAATTATTTTCTATCCATTTCCAAAAAATCTAGCGTGGCTATAACAAGAGTTAGAGCCTCAACATTCACGAGATCCCGGACCGTCCTCAAACCAAGCTTGAGTAAAGGAGTCGGCCCAATTTACTGCCAAAAAAAGACTGAATGGTAAAAGAATCATAATTATGATTCAATCTTTTTAAAGTCCACAACATCTCCGTGACTCTCATAATCAAAAGTAGGATATAGGATTCCATAACCCTCTTGTATATTCTAATATATTTTAGAATCTCATGAAAGATTTTTATAATCAGGAAAAATAAAAAAAGCAGATACATGCCAGAAAAAAAAATTAAGGTCACTGAGTTGGGTTTAACTAGGTATGGAATCTACTGGAAAATGAATACCCTATGCATGCCCGACCGGGTACTTCGATCTTAATTACGTTAACAAAGTAATTCTTGAAGTGATAGAAAAAGGTTTTTGACGATAAAAAAAAAATCATCCATTCAAATCCGAGAAAAACCCTTTTCTACTAAACTCCAATTTAATGCTTTGTTTTTGAAAGGAACTCTATAAAATAAAAAAAAAAGAAAAAATTAACTACTTATAATATAATAAATTCCAAGAATAATTCCCTTTATTAATTTTAATAAAGGAAGTTCCATTTCACTATTTTTAGATAAAATAAAGAGAGATAAAAAAAAACTGAATCAATATTATGCTATTAGAAAATTACTAACAAAAATATTATTAAAGAATCTTAGAATTCTTTATTGAATTCGATGAAATGGTTCTTTAATAATTATTTTTTAATATAACTAGAATGGCCCTCTCTTTATATACCTAGAATTACCCTCGCAAATTGCGGACACTAATTTGTTAAGAATCCATTGAATTGAAATTGTATCTTTATTGTTGGCTGGGATTGGAATATCCACGAGATCTGGATCACAATCTGTATCGATTAAGCAAATTGTCGGAATACCCAAAATAATACATTCTCGAAGAGCTATATATTCTCTTTGCTGATCAATGATGATCACAATATTAGGTAACTCCTTCATATATTTGATTCCACCGAGATATGTTTCCAAAGTAGATAATTTTCTCTTCAAGATTGCTGCATCTCTTTTGGGAATAGAGTTTAATCTGCCATCCTCTTCTAAGGATTTTAAATACCATAACTTAGAAAGTCTCCTTCGCGTAATGGACCAATTTGTTAACATACCACGAAACCATTTTTTATGAACATAATGACACCGAGCCCTTATTCCAGCCAACGCTACTGAATCCGCGACTTTTTCTGGGAATTTTTGAGTACCAACAATTAAAATGTTTTTTTTTTTACTTGCTGCATCAAAAAGTAAATCACAAGCTTCTGATAAAAAACGAGCAGTTTTAGCGGGATTTGTAATATGTATACCTAAACGTTTGTATTTGGGCTTTAGAAGGATATAAGGAGTAATTTTAGGATTCCATCTCCTTTTATAACTACCTAAATGAACTCTTGCTTCAATCATCTCTTCAAAATTGATGTTCCAATATCTTCTTGTCATTTTGTCTCCCACTTCCTTTTCTTTTATTTTCTTTTTTTAATAAAAAAAAGGTGCCTTGAAATAAATAATTGTTCCGATGGAACCTTCTACCGGTAATTTACCATTGATGCATGACACAAATCCTAAACAATTTTTAGAATTACTTATTTGATTTGATTGACTCTGACTCGATTGATCAAAAAATCCATAATCAGATTAGTTAAAAAAAAATAGTTAAGGTAAGAAATGAATCCGTTTTCATTTAAGTTAATGATAATGAAATCTTATGAAAGATTTTTTTTTTCTAAATGAGAATTTAGATTATTTGTCATGTCAGAACATAATAATTCTTTATGATGTAACATAATATCTCTCATTTCCAACTCAAATAGATTTTCTATTTTTTTTTCTAAAGCAAAGCTCTTATCTTGTCTTGAAGGATGCACATTTTTTTTCAATCCGGTACCAATAGGTAGAATTCTTCCCAGAACAACGTTTTCTTTCAGACCTTTCAACCAATCAATACGACCTCGCAGAGCAGCTTTTGCTAAAACTCGAGCGGTTTCTTGAAAACTTGCTTCAGATATGAAACTTTGAGTATTTAGAGAGGCTCTTGTTACTCCCAATAAGATTGCCCGATAAAAGATTGATTCATCCAAAGCGCGTCCTGCTCGTTCCGCTCGTAATAACCCAATTAACTCTCTAGGTAAAAAGACATTAGACATTCCGTCTTCTGAAACCAACACTTTTGATGTTACTTGATGTACAATAATCTCGATATGTCTATTATGGATATGTACCCCCTGAGATCGATAAACCTTTTGGATCTCATTAACCAAAGAAATACGACTTTGGGCTATGGTTAGCTCAGCTCCAATCAAGAAAACCCAAGGTACTCCAAGAATTCTTGGTATACGTTCGTTCCAACCTTCAACCCTCCTTTTTAGGTTTATCAATAGTAAATCAATCGAACGCGCTTCGAAAAATTTCTCTACTTTTGGAAGACCTTGCGTTATATCACTAGATCTCGATTTTTCATATAGAAATGTAACTAATACATCTCCTTTATAAAAGATTTCCCCATAATGACCATGAATGGTTGTGCCTGAAGTGAGCAAATAGGGCTTAGCTGATCTTATAACTAAGGAATCAAGATTGATAATTACAATTTGACCAGATTTTTTGACATATGGTTCGTCTTGAAAAAGACACAAATTTTCGCAAATAAATTGTCCAAGACTTATTTTTGTCGATGTCTCTTCGCAACTATTGTCGTGAAAGAAAGGGCACCAATTCCAATTGAATGGGTTCAAAAAAAAGCCTATCGTTGGATCTGGACTGTAAATTCTGCTATTCTCATCTATTAAACAGTATTCAGCAACCTCAGGTTGAAGTATTCTACATATATTATAGATTTGAATCAATACTTTGAAAATCTGTTCCAAAAAAGATGCGATGACACATGGATCAAACTGAAAATTATCTATATATAATAAAATGATATTGAGTAACAGGAAAACCTCTTTCAAATTATCAAAAAAATAAAACCAATTATCAAAATATTTATTTAATAAGATTTCATTATGAGTTACTAAATTATAAAATGAATAAAAATTCGTTATTTTAGATACAATAGCACCTAGTGGACCCAAAACAAATATATATGGGAGTAGGGGATTCCTTTTTTTTCTCACAGTATTCTTTTTGAATCGATGCATTTGAGAACAATTGGACGATGGCAAAATTATCAAAGATTGATAATCCTTGTTTCGATTTAACAAAGTACCCATAGTTCCTTTATGTTGACTAGACGGACTAAATGATTGCATTTTCGTCTTGGAATAAAAAGGATTGATATTGCTAGGATCTAATACATTATCAGGAATAGGATCTAATGTATTATCAGGAATGAATCCTGAACTTGCTCTTTCATATCTTTTTCCAATATATGAGGGCTTAATTAACTCAATTTTGATGAAATTGCGAATTAAATAATTTGTTTTTATCTCAACAAATGAAGCATGAACCTCTTCTTCTATAGAACTATTTTGTTTTTGGTCCCAATTCAATACTAAACAAGTCCGAACTAGTTGAATAGTCTTAAGACAAATTATTCGAATTGACTTGCTATCTCCATAAAGGAAATAATTGACAATTCTAAATTGGAGATTGTCTTTTTCTTGCACGAGATCCTGAGGGAAAAGTGTTGCTAAATCAATCTCATCAGGTATTTCATATGTAATTACAGGTCTAATCGAAACAAAATACTTTTTCTTGATAGGTGTGATCCCTTGAACATAGATCCAATCTTTCGATTTTTTAAATTTCTTCAAATTTCTTTTTTCTGTTTCTCGTGGTATCAAAATATCGCTCTGCCTGGATATCTTATCTGGAAAATGAATATCTCCAGAAAAGATTTTTAGTTCAATATATTTTCTTGTTTTCTCCACTTGGACTAATCCACCCATTCGGCTTCTTTTATTTAAAGTGAGCCATGTATTTACGCCAATGATACTATTGTTCCGGACTCTTATAGAAGAGGATCTCGGTAGGATATGCACTTCTTCGGGAATGAAAAAAAATGGATCCACTTTACTTTGGTATTCCGTGCTAAATTCTTGTGTTCCTTGATCCTCGATCAATGTTTGGTATTCCAGACTTAATTCTTGTGTTCCTTGATCCTCAATTAACATTTGGTATTCTGTCAATTCTTTTATTTCTTCATTCTCAATCAATGTTTGGTATTGCGGACTTAATTCTTCTTTTTCTTGATCCTCAATTAACATTTGGTATTCTGTCAATTCTTTTATTTTTTCATTCTCAATCAATATTAACATTTGGTATTCCGAAAATTCTTTTATTCTTTGATCTTCGATCAATATTTGATATTCCGGACTCAATTCTTGTGTTCCTTGATCTTCGATCAATGTTCGGTATTCCAGACTCAATTCTTGTGTTTCTTCATCCTTCATTAACATTTGGTATTCCAGAGATTCTTTTATTGCTTCATTCTTAATAAATTTTTGGTATTGCGGATTCAATTCTTCTGTTTCTTCATCCTCAATTAACATTTGGTATTCCGGAAATTCTTTTATTCCTTCATTCTCAATCAATGTTTGGTATTCCAAAGTCAATTCTTGTATTTTTTGATACTCCATCAACATTTGATATTTTTGATATTCAATCAACATTTTGTATTCCGGGCTAAATTCTTCTATTTCTTGATCCTCAATTAACATCTGGTATTCCGGAAATTCTTTTATTCCTTGATCCTCAATCAAATCGTCTTTTTCTATGATGGACTCCATCTCATATTGAATAATTCCTGAATTACTTCTTCTGTATCGTGGATCATCAAAAAAAGCAAGAATACTATCTTGATGGAAAATACCATTTACAGGTATCGCCATCGAAATAACAAAACAGGATATTAGTTCTTTTTCTTGTTCTTTATCATATTTTAATGGGATAATAAATCGATTTCTTCGCTTTTTCGTCAACAAATAAGACTTCTCTTGCAAAATAGAAGGATATATGAGATTGTTCGATACGATTTGATCAGTCGGTGAATGCTCAACAATTTCCCCTTTACTAGAAGTATTCAACAATTTATATCTTAGTTCATTATTAGCTTTTGTATTAGTTTTTGAGGGGTCAGAAATAGAAATATATCTTTCTTCAACAGAAAAAGAATCAACATTCATTTGATCTTGATCCTTGTGTACCGGAAAAGACACTCTATCGGATCTGCAAGGACTTCCTGCCAACACCCATAAATGGCTTGTTTTTGGTAATAGATGCACATTACTACCTGTATGTTTAGGTGTATGGTGGATATCGGTACTCCAGTGTAGTTCTCCTCCTGATTCCGAAAAAATATGTTTTTGTACTCTCTCTTTAAAAGGAAAAGTAGACATTCCGGTACGAATCTCAGCAATAACTTGTTCTGATTCTACATATTGATCACTTTGAACTAAAATCAAACTTTTCGAGGGGATACTCACATTATGAATAATATCTCGACTCTCTATAGTTACATAGAAATCTGTAGAACACAGAAAGGCAGGATGCCCATGACGGGTACGTGTGGGATGAAGCAAATCCTCATTGAATTTGATTTTTCCATGAAAAGGAGTTCGTACATGTTGGGCAGTACCACCTGTGAATACTCCACCAGTATGAAAAGTTCTTAATGTGAGCTGAGTTCCAGGTTCTCCAATCGATTGACCCGCAATAATACCTACAGCTTCTCCCAATTCAACCAAATCACCATGAGTGGGACTCCGACCATAACATAATTGACAGATCCAAGATGTACTCCTGCAAGTGAAAGGAGTTCTAATATAAATTGATTGTGTTCGAAAAGTTCTAAATCGATTGACCAGTCCAATCCCAATATCTTGATTTCGAGTGGCAATGCATCGTAGACCGATATAGATATCATCTGCTAATACACGACCGATTAGTGTTTGGACAAAAACGGTTTCTGTCATCCCATTTTGAGGACTCACAGAAATACCTCGGATAGTACCACAGTCTCTTCTACGTACAACAATGTGTTGAACTACTTCAACAAGTCTACGAGTAAGATATCCAGCATCTGCTGTTCGTATAGCAGTATCTACAACTCCTTTGCGAGCTCCATAACAAGAAATTATATATTCAGTCAAAGAGAGTCCTTCGTGTAAATTGCTTTGAATGGGTAAATCAATCATTTGTCCTTGGGGATCTGACATTAATCCTCTCATACCTACTAATTGGTGTATCTGAGATGCATTTCCCCTAGCTCCCGAAAAAGACATTAAATAGACTGGATTAGAAGGATCAGTCATCTGAAAATTTGGATTCATTTCTTGTCTCAAATATTCACTTGTGGCATACCATATTTCAATAGATTGACGTAATTTTTCTACTGCATGTACATTTCCATAATGATGGTGTTTCTCCAAAATAGAAGTCTGTTGTTCAGCATCTTGAACTAACCATCGTTTCGATGACATTGTTAAAAGATCATCAATTCCTAATGAGATAGATGTAGTAGTGGCTTGATGGAAACCTAAAGTCTTTAATTGATCTAGGATATAGGATGTATATCCCATTCCAAAATGCACTATTAATCTGCTAATAAGTCGTTTTATAGCAGTTCCATTTATGACTTTATTGTAAAAGGCTTGTTTTGTATCTTTTTTTGTCATAATTACTTCTCTATTTGAGTAAGATTCGACAATAGACATGAGTTAGTGATTCGAAGATAGAATATCCTTTATCTTACTCTTGATTCATGCAGAAATTAAGAAATAAAGAAATTAATGAAATTGGAAAAACCCGGGATTTCGCCGTCTGGGAAGGGGCACGACCTAATCTAATTTTTGAATTGAAATAGTGTATCAATTATAGTGTATCAATTCGACTAAACCCTTGTATGGCTTCTTCTATTTCTCGATAAAAAGAAATATGACCAAGAGTGGTTCGAATGTATATACAACGGATTTCTTCTTTTGCACTTCTTATTATAAGATAATGCCCATAAATCTCATGAGAAGTACCCAAAGATTCATATTGAACTTCAATGGGAAGTTCATTTGACCCAATAAAAGGTTGATCTTTATCTAATTTCCATTGGAGCCACAAAGGATTATCTAAACTGATTCTTTTTTGCCGATAAGCTCCAAGTGCATCATATGAGCTAGAAAAATAAGGTTCTTTTTCTTTATTATATTTAGAGTTTATATTGTTAACTGGTTCATTTTGATAGTTTCTGCAATTATATAGATTATACCTATTTGCACAAATCCCTCGACGATTTCCCATGGTTAATATATAAAGTCCAATAAGCATATCTTGCGTTGGTACACAAATAGGATCTCCAATAGCTGGAGATAACAGATTTGTATGAGAAAACATAAGTAAACGAGCTTCCGCTTGAGCTTCTAAAGATAAAGGTAAATGAACAGCCATTTGATCTCCATCAAAGTCTGCATTAAAACCCTTACAAACTAATGGGTGTAAATAAATAGCACGCCCCTCCACTAAAATGGGTTGGAAGGCCAATATGCCTAATCTATGCAGAGTTGGTGCTCTATTCAGTAATACAGGATGCCCCTGCACAACTTCTTGAAGTATTTCCCATACAATAAGTTCTTTTTCCCGCTCCTTAATCTGCCTTTTAGCAGTCGCTGTATTAGAAGCGAAATGTTTCCTAATTAGATCACGGATTAAAAATGCTTGGAAAAGCTCTATTGCGATTTCTCGAGGTAATCCGCATTGATGTAATGAAAGAGAAGGACCCACAACAATGACAGAACGCCCTGAATAATCAACCCGTTTACCAAGCAAAGTCTCGCGGAATCTTCCTTCTTTCCCTCCAATGATATCTGAAAAAGATTTGTAAACTTTATCTTTATTAAAACCATCCTTACTTGGTTCGTGGACCCCAATATCAAGAAGTATATCTACAGCTTCTTGTAATAATTTTACCTGAGAATTTACAACCTCTCTGTCCGAACATACACGTGGGGCTAATAACTCGCTAAGAAGATCATTCCGACGAATAACTCTTCTATAGAGCTCATTAATATCCGAACTTATTAGCTTACCCCCATCTATTTGAATAATGGGTCTCAATTCGGGAGGAAGAACTGGTAATAAGTACAAAATCATCCATTCAGGTTCTATATTTGTTTGAAGAAAATGTTTAGCTAATCCCATACGTCTAACCAAAAAATTCTTTCTTATTTGAATTTTTCTATTTTCCCATTCATTTTCAGTAGATTCCTCGTCTGCTAATTTTTTCCATTCTACTAATGAATTCTCGATAATAATTCGCAAATCTAAATCAGCTAATTGCTCTCTAATAGCATCAGCTCCTATCAGAATTTCTCGATTTTGAAATGTCTTGAAGCCCCGAGTACTAAAAAAAAGTGGAATGCTGTATTTCCAGGATTGGATTTCATATTCGAATAAACCTCTTAATCGTAAGAAAGTCGGTTTTTTAGCTATGGGCCTAGCAAAAGAAGAATCAAGATAGGTTCCTATAGGATTCCCCCCTTTGAAATCGGACGTGAAGGTTTCCTCTCATCCGGCTCAAGTAGTTGCACTAACTAAATAAAGAAAAAAAGAGTTCTTTCTTATTTTTAGACTTTTTCGAAAAAAACTTAAAAAGAACTACTCTTTACTCAAGTTCCCAGTAAAAACCAATCTCTCATTGATTCATTCTTTCTTTACTTGAATTTGATGAATGAATTAAATGAGAATGTCAAATTATTGAGTAGTCTACTTCCCTGATGAATTCTCTTAAAGACTTGTGATAAAGATTTCTGATTTTTGAATTCATACGGGATTTATTTGTCTATATCTCATTCCCTTTAATCTTTTAGGTCCCTACTCACCTTGACGGTTATGCCTTAATATCCCTTGAAGCATATATGCGATAGATAAACTCCTGTAACCATACTCTATTTGCTTGCTTAAGCAAAATCTTTCTCTGAAAGAAATGGAATGATAAAACCCCATTTCAAAAGATTTTCACAAGGTATGACTAGCTATTCCTGTTTATCTATTACAGAATGGACCATGGACTAATTCCCCTTTAAATTGGAAGTATAGAATATACTCAAAATCCTAAGTTTCATGTTATTTCTTCCAAAACACATGTCAGAGCCAGGGCATCCCAATTGGATCGAATAGGATGACAGTTTCTCAATTCAAACCTGTTAAATGAGAATTTTGATCAAATCACACACCGCAATATACTAGGCTTTTTAATTCCTTAAGGGATTTATCTAAAAGATTTGCGATATAACTAGGAAGACGTTTTAAATACCACACATGAGTCACTGGACATGCGAGTTTGATATACCCCATTTGATATCTTCGTATTCGAGAGTTACCAAATTCTACTCCACATTCTTCACAAAATCTTGGGTTTTCTTTTTCAGCCCCAATCTCTTTATATTTTCCACACGCACAAAATCCACTTTTTATGGGTCCAAAGATTCTTTCGCAAAACAATCCATTTTTCTCTGGTTTATTGCTTTTATAATGAAAAGTCTGAATTTTGGTTACCTCTCCAAGTATGATTTCCCCATTAGGTAGGATTTTGGTCGCCCAAGCCTTTATTTGTTGAGGAGAAACTGGTCCAATTTGAAGTTTTTGATGTTTATACTGGTCAATCATAAAATAAGATTGAAATAATTATTAATTCAGATCACACTTCCTTCCTATGAATCTGGAAGTTCTTTTCAGATACAAAGAAATAATTCAATTCTAGAGCTAAAGAGCGTAGTTCTCGAACGAGTACTCGAAAAGATTCTGGAACATCATCCTGAGCATTAGGTGTTCTTCCTCCAATAAGCATAGTATTTAATATTTCTTTACGAGTTCTAATATGATCAGATTTATAAGTAAGCATCTCTTGTAAAATATGAGCAACACCAAATCCTTCTAGAGCCCAAACTTCCATTTCTCCTACGCGTTGTCCCCCTTGGTTGGCCCTTCCTCTAACGGGTTGTTGTGTAACAAGTGTGTAAGGCCCGGTAGAACGTCCATGGATTTTATCATCCACTTGATGAATTAATTTTAGGATATAGGACTTTCCTATTAGAACAGGTTGTTCAAAAGGATCTCCTGTTCTTCCATCAAATATTATGCTTTTTCCAGGGTATTCGGGCTCAAAAACCCATGGATTTTTTGTTTGTTTACTGGCTTCATATAATTCAGAAAACACTAGTTTTCTCGAAGCCTCTTGCTCATATCTTTCATCAAAGGGTGCTATTCGATAATGTCTCTTTAGGAGATCCCCTGCTAATCCAAGTGAGCATTCAAATATCTGGCCCACATTCATTCGTGAAGGTACTCCCAAGGGGTTGAAGACCATATCAACAGGTGTTCCATCTTGCAAATAGGGCATATCTTGTCTAGGCAAAATCTTGGAAATGATACCTTTATTCCCATGTCTTCCAGCTACTTTATCACCTACTTTGATTTGACGTTTCTGTAAAACATATACAGAAACCATTTCTAAAATATCACTGGAACTGTCCTTCTCAATCCATTTTACATCAATAACAAGACCTCTTCCTCCTATAGGTAGTCTTAAAGAAGTTTCTTCTGTAGAAGATAATTCTGTGCCAAGCATAGCCCCTAAAAATCTGTCCTCTGGGAACGATTCATCCTCTGTTGGCGTTAATTTACCTACTAAAATATCACCTGTTTCTACCCAAGATCCCAGCATCACAATCCCATTCCTATCCAAATTACGGAGAACATAAGTCTCGAGATGGGGTATTCCCTTTGTGATTCTTTCAGCGCCTTGATTTGTCATATAAGTTTTAATCTCATATTTCCGAATATAAAAAGAAGTCAAAATATCTTCATATATCAAGCGTTCGCTAATTAGTACCGCATCTTCAGAATTATAACCCTCCCACGGCATATAAGCTACTAATAGATTTTTTCCTAAAGCGAGTTCCCCACCAACTGTAGCGGCACCATCCGCTAAAATTTGACCTTTTTTGACGCATTGACCTTCCTGAACTCGAGATTTTTGATGTAGAAAAGTTTTTTTGTTGGAACCTTGATACTTAACTAATGGAATACTTTCAGTATTCCCATTCCTTGAAAAGGATATCTTGTGACTATCAGTATAAAAGACCTTTCCCTGATACTCAGCTATAACTGAAAACCCGGAATCTACAGCCGTTTGGCCTTCTAGACCAGTTCCAACAATACACTTCTCCGACTGACAAAGCGGAACTGCTTGGCGCTGCATATTCGAACTCATTAAGGCTCGATTCGCGTCATTATGCTCGATAAAAGGAATAAGAGAAGCTCCAATCGAAAAATAGTGGAAGGGAAAAATGCTTCTAAGATGAATCTGTTCCCACGCAATAGTAAGGAATTCTTGACGGTATCGAGCGGGAACAACCTCTTCTTCTTGAATACCCCGATTCAAGGACAAAGAATTTCCTGCTGCTATCATAGAATATTCATCTCGAGTTGGTGATAAATAAACCATCTGTCCTTCTTTTTTCTCAGATATTTTATAAAACGGACTTTCTATAGATTCCCAACGACCAATCCGTGCATAAATAGCTAAGGATCCAATAAGTCCAACATTAATACCTTCGGATGTATCAATTGGACAAATACGTCCATAGTAGCTAGGATGGATATCTCGTATCCGAAAACTAGCAGTCTGACTTGTTAGTCCTCTAGGACCCAAAAAACTCCATTTTCGCCCATGAGCTACTTGTGCTAACGGATTTGTTTGATCTGAAACTTGTGATAAGGGGTGGAGGCCAAAAAACGATTCATAAGTAGTTGTTAATGAAGTTGAAATTACCAAATTCTGAGGACTTTTTATCCATTTATTATGAGAGATTGCTACACGTATAGTATTCCGAATCGCATTTTCTAAACGAGAGAGAGCCAATCTGAATTGATCCTGTAAGAGATCTCCTACAGAACGAATACGTTTATTCTTCAAGTGATTCATATCATCAAGTGTACCCATTTCCAATTTCATTCCAATCAAATGATCAGCAGCAGCCAATATATCCCGTGGTAACAAAAATATGTTGTCCTGAGGTATATTAAGATTGAGTCTCCGGTTCATATTTCGTCGACCAATCCTTCCTAATTCGCATTTTGGTTTAACGAATTTATTTTGTAACTCCTCATATAAGGATTCTGAAAATACCATATCGTCCTCTTCTATAGAACGTAACTTTTTATAAAACTCCAAAATAGCATTTTCTCTTGAACTAATGTGAAAAAAGAGTGCGTTATCATTCAGGAAAGACAAAAAAATCTCAGGGTAACAAACATTCTCGAGAATTTCTTTCAGATTCGAACCCATAGCTGATAATAGAATTAGAATAGATATCTTTTGTTTCCTACTCACACGTGCCCATATCCTTGCTTTTCTATCCATTTCTAACTTGAATCTTCCTCCAAAATCTGATATTATGGTGCCGGTATAAACAGTAACTCCCTTATGGTCCAATTCTGAACGATAGTAAATACCAGGGCTTTGCAATATTTGATTTATTACAGTCCTATATATTCCATTTATTAGAAAAGTTCCTAAGGAAGTCATTATAGGAATGTTTCCTATAAAAACGGTTTGTTCCTGCATTTTTATACTAGTTTTTCGAGTTAATCCCGCGGGTACATATAATCTTACAGAATATGTAAGTGATTCGTAAATAGCATCTCTTTCTTTTATCAAGGGTTCTATCAATTGATATCTTTCCACAAATAATAGAAATTCTATATTTTGATTTATATCTTCGATTTTTTCTTTTGGAAACTTCTCAAATTCTTCCCTCAAGCCTTTAGTAATAAATCTGCAAAAGCTCTCAAATTGTATCTGATTAAACCCAGGTATTGTGGACATTCCCCCATTTCCATTCCAAATCATCTTATATCTGATGCTTACTATTATTATCGAAAAAAATCCCATTAGTTGCTTAGACTCCCTATCTATAGAACAATCAAGTAATGATGGAATTCCTACTCTGTTTGCTAAATCACATGAAATTTTAGTGAACTCCATATATCGATTTTTGACATATAATATAAATAAATTGAGATGAAATGGAATAATGAAGAAAAACCTATGAAAAAAAACGTAAGAAAATGGAATGGAAATGTATTGATAAGATATTCCCGAAAAAAAATTTTGCTACTTTCTTCCAATTATGGAATTTTTATCTATATAAAATATAGATAAAATGCATCTTACCCCCCCTTTTTTTTTATGTAAATCTACTCTTTAAGCATGATCTGAATGGTAAAGATTTATGATTGAATCTAGATTTTATGAAATGAATGAGAAAAAGATAGAATAGTCAAGCAAACTGGAGAGTTTGATTTAATACACTTTATGTTCAAAAAAATTCAGAAAATCTTTTTGTTTTGTAATAGGAGTATTTTATTGTCTATTATTACTAATATCCTAGAATTGATAAATTAGTATTTAATTACAGTCCAAGAAGTGATAAGTACTTGAGCATGGATTTGTAAACCTACTAATTGTCAATATAGATCTTGACTTGCTTCTACTCAAATAACACATTATATAAATGCTTTAATGGAAGATGATAGAACCTTCATAATTTCTTTTATATTCAATACTTTCAATGCAGTGCAAAATAAAAGAAAAATTTGCTTTAGCTAGGAATATTATACATAAGAAAGAAAATTACTTAGAATCTATCTAATTTTTTCTGTTCTGAGGTTTACATATAAATTCAAAATTGATTATAATTCCTAATTGAAAAAGATTTGACTTAAGTAATTGATACTAATTAGTCATAAATCAATTTGATTTTGTTTATCCCATTAAGGAAATGAAACAAAATAGAAGATATCCATTTCAATTGAAATTGAAGAATCCCTCGTTACTTTTTGTTACTTTAAGAAAGATAAAAAAATCCAAAAGGAAATCAAGACAAGAATAACTAGAATTCCAAAAAATTAAAGCTAAGGGTTCCAATTTGACCTAAATTTTGGAATCTATCACCGTAAATACTTTTCTTATCTATTGGAGAATTCTTCAATAGATAAAGAGAAGAAGTACTTAATTGAAAGAGTATGTATATGTTTTGAAAATAGAATTCATCAAAGAAAATGATTTCAATTGAATGAATCCAATAAAAACCAGAAATACTCACCCTTTTTTTGGAATAAAGATAAGAAAAAAAAAAAAAAAGAATTGAATTATTTTTATCGATTTTGGATTGGATTTGGCGGCATGGCCAAGCGGTAAGGCAGGGGACTGCAAATCCTTTATCCCCAGTTCAAATCTGGGTGTCGCCTTTTCAACAAGATACTTTCAATTTTTTTCTATATCCTACTAATAAAATTCTTGTCCTGTATAACTAGGGACAAAGAATTTCTTGATACTTTATTTTTCGAATTCCTAGTTCGAGAAAATAGAAAAACTTGTCCAGAAAATAAAGGAATGGATTTAAGAGTTTTAGTGACAGCTCCTTGTTTTTTCTCTCAAAGAAAGAGAGTAAGCTTATCTTAAAATACAAAATATTTCAGATATACAATAATGGATAATTATGTATCTTGTTAATACATTTGAATATCTTTTTTTTCATAAAAAAAGAAAAGAGTTTGTATGTAAGATTTGTTCTTAAGGCTTAATTCTATGTAGTATTATAGTATTAAGCACTTTCTATTTTTTTATTGGTTTATCAATGCCTTATAAATTCGAATCTTATTTTGACTCTCCACTATTAATTAGACTATGATTATTGACCAATAATGGAATAATTACTTCATATAATATAGGAGACACAAATCACATGGATTTAGTAAATTTTGCTTGGGCTGCTTTAATGGTAGTCTTTACATTTTCACTTTCCCTTGTAGTATGGGGAAGGAGTGGACTTTAATTTGAATTAGGAGAATTTTTTGATAAATCAATCGAGTAATCGAATTATATCAATTGTTTCTTTGATCTTTTTACATCAATCATCTTATCTAAGCTTTTTTAAATAATAGCTTGTCTCTCTTTAACAAGATAATCTATAACCAATAGAAAAAACTCTCTACTGCAATAGAATATACTTCTTTCTATCGCAGTAGATAATTCGAATTTGATCATTCGTTTTACTTAAGACTTAGGATTCTCTTTTTTTTAATCCCTTTCTTTTATTTCTTTAATGATTGAATTGATAAGAATTTCCAATTCAAGTTTGAGTCAAATTAATCATTTTGACTGACTGTTTTTACGTAGATAATAAGTAAAAAAGCAGTAGGAACTAGAATGAACAGTGCAGTAGCAATAAATGCGAGAATATTGACTTCCATAATCTCATTTTTCCTTTTTTTTGTTTTTGCAATAACTCGGGATATAATCCCATAGAAAGGAGATATTAAACTACTATAAATAAATGAAATCCAATAGGATGACTTGCTTGCATCCTGATAATTTTGAATCGGATCCTTATTTTAAATAAGGGATATCTGATCTATCAAATCGATTCATCGTTGATAATTTATATAGTATAGGACCCATATTAATTTGAAAATGGGATTTTTTTATTGGATTAGTCCTTTTCTACTTTTTTTATCTTATAGCCTACTGTTTGTCTTGTTTATCTTAATAAGATTATCCTTACTTTTTTTATACTTTTCAATTTCTTATAATTTTCAATTAAATGCGATTAAGGATTTTTATACGATATAGGTCAGTCACACACATATCCAAATAAAGACTAGAAGTACGATGGGAAAAAGAAGAGATAAAAAAATCAAATATTCCAAGAAATTAACAGAAAAGGTTGAATTCTTGGTCTTCTCTTTTATTTTAGTAAGTCTCTCCTTTTTCGGATTTGGAATGAAATCTATAAATTTCAAATTAAGTCTATTATTTGTATTTGAATGAGAATATTAAGCATATACAATCAATAAAAAAAAAAAAGCGGGACTAAAAGAGATGTAGTTTAATATGAAAAGTACTTTTTTTGTTAAGGTAATTATACAAAGTTTATTTTTTGATTAAAAAATACAAAGAATAAAACTTTTTATTTTTCTCAAATTTTTAGAAAAAAAAAAAAGAAAACTTTTATATATTATATAAAATACTATCATTTCATTGATCAAAAACAAAAGTACGACGAGGGTCGATGGTGTATAAATGAATACTATTGATTCTACGAATCAATATATTAGAAATCTCTACCTTATCAAAAGATAGTAGTCAAAAAAATTAGATTTCTGATCAATATTTCTCTGGGTGATAAATGCAAAACGAAAACAAAAGAGATATTCAATCCAATAATAAATCATTTCAATAATTATGAGAATTTAGATCTTGCTTGTTTTCTGCCTCCCTTTTTCGTGGAAAAAGGAAAGAAAAATGGATGAATATTTCGGATTCTAGTTCGGGACTGACGGGACTCGAACCCGCAGCTTCCGCCTTGACAGGGCGGTGCTCTGACCAATTGAACTACAATCCCAGCGAAGCAAGGTGTATGGTATAAATATTCATAAGGGTAATATAAGTATCATCCCATTCAGCTGTACAAATGTTCAAAAAATATTCACATATGGATATAGACTATAGTGAGAGTGATACAGATTACTAGTAATCTGTTATTGTTTTACTCAATAACAGATTTTTTATCTGTAAAAAGAATAGACTTTTTTTTTCATGAGATTTTCTGAAATTTGAGTAATACTTTATTGATTGAAACTTTAAAAACTATAACTATCATGAATCGAAATTCTTAGAACTTCTAAATAAAAATTAATGAGAATTCATATTTTATATGCATATAAATACATGAAGTCTTCCCATTAATTTAATGAATGGTTTGACCTTTTATTTCAAAAAAAAGAAATTTCAAATATTTCAAGCAATTCTATTATATCATCCATATATAACATATGCATTCATAAAGTAACTTTTTTGGGCCGAGCTGGATTTGAACCAGCGTAGACATATCGTCAACGAATTTACAGTCCGTCCCCATTAACCGCTCGGGCATCGACCCTGGGTGGAAGGATTAATTCTAGGTTTAAGGAAGAATTAATCCCAGGTTTCTTAGTAAACCTGGGAGAATGAATCTTAGGTTTATTGAAAAATTAATATCAACTTTTTTTTTACCCCCAGGGGAAATCGAATCCCCGCTGCCTCCTTGAAAGAGAGATGTCCTAACCACTAGACGATGAGGGCGAATCTGCCCACACGTCGTCATCAGTCAGTACTCAAATTATAATATGTATTTTTTTACTGTCAATAGACTGACTTTTCTATTACTTTTCTTTATATTTTGATCATTTCTGTCATCATATTTTTGATCATATTTTTGATCCCATTTTTTATTTTCTTTTTTTATGATTTGATCCAAAAAGTATTTCCTATTTTTATGTTAGGATTAGGTAGAATTTTTTAATTGGATAGTTCATTCATAAATTATCCTATGCTAAATTATAACGAAAAAAATCTAATGAAAAGAGATAGGTTGAAGGATTCTTTCAATTCAAGTAGTTATTTAATGGGTTTGCTCGAAGAGTACAATTTCTTTGTACTTCAATTCTAATTGAATTAAATCGGAACTCGTTGCTTCATTTGATGTTCAGATCAAATATATTTATTACTTTATTCTATTTCATAAAGATTCGGTTTTTCCGTTCCTAGTATAAAATTCTTCATCATCCAATTTAATAAAATATCTTGAATTGATATAAATGTGGAATTAGTACATCTTTCAATCAAGTGAATATTGTTATGATTCATGATAATTAAGTAAAAAAGTGGGATGTTCGGACTTGAACCAATTCATTATATATTTCAAAAAAAAAAAAAAGAAAATAAACAAGAATAAGAAATTCAAAATTTACCCTATTTTGCTATAAAAAAATTGATTGTTTCTGAATAAATTCTTATGCCTTATAGGCATATATTGTTCACTATAAGAGTATACATTTTGTGCAAGTCTTAAAAATTTACTAGAATTCTATTTATATAGATAAATAGATTTTATAAATATATTTATAATTTATATATAATATATATAATAATATATGTTAAAATAAAATAAAAAATATATTTTGGGAACCTTATTCTTCTAATGAAAAATGAAAATGGCTAATTCATTAATAGAATTTCTATGCCCTTTTAACTCAGTAGTAGAGTAACGCCATAGTAAGGTGTAAATCATCAGTTCAAATCTAATAAAGGGCTCTTTCTGCTACTAATTTCATAAGATTACATCCTTTTCAGCAGTAAACATTGAATGATATTTTTTTTGTATTGAAAAACAAATAATATTTTTTAGAAAAAGGTTTTTTCCTTAGCAGTAATTAAGAATTCATAGGAAATTTGAAAAATCTGATCGATAAAGTAATATCTACCGCAGGATAAACCACCTTCTCTCCGACTTCCCAGCTAGAGGTTAACAATCGACATAGACAATAACCCCAGTTCTCATTCTCTGAAATCATACTAGCCTTTTCGTATGGTAGAAAAGGGTTTTTGAAACCGAAAGTCATCAGTTCAAATCCAAGGAAGGACCTTTTCCACTAAACTCAAGTTTTATACCTTGTTTTTCAAGCAAACTCTTTTTTTTTTTTTAGAAGAAATAAGTCATATAATGAATTTGCATTTTTTGCAGTTTTTTAGTTATATTTCAAAAAGGGGATAGTCGTTATCATAATGACTAATTATGAGTAATCTGCCCATAGTGATATAACCCTCTTCATGTTTCATTATTTCAATTTGGTCTTCTAGAAGGTGCAACCGATATATTCTAGAATATTCGAAATATTCAATTATTTATTTGCAAACCAAAAAAGTGTTATTATTTCTTTCTACATTCTTCTTCAAAAAATAAACTATCTTAAAAATCTTAGAAAATAAGCTATCTTCAAAAAAAATAAAAAGTAAGTGGACCTGACTCATTTAATAATGACTATATCAGCTATTCTGATATATAAATTCGATAGATAAGAAGTGAGATTCTATAAGCACAAGCGGATTCTTTTGATTTACTTAGACCATAGTAAAGCAAGAATTTGCGAATATTTACGAGTTAATATTCTTGTTACTCGATTTAGTCGATATTTATTTCATAGAAATAAATTGTTATTCCTTTCTACTACATATAAAAAAACGATTTTGAAATATCTTTTCTTGACTTCAAAATCCAATCAATATTGTTTTGTTATTTTGTCAA